ATTTCGTCGTCCAGTAGCTACAACAGTCTTTTTGATCGGTACCGCAGTAGCTCTTTGGTTAGGTATTGGAGCAACATTACCTATTGATAAATCTCTAACTTTAGGTCTTTTTCAAATTGATTCAATTGTGAAATACCACGTGTAGGTATCTAGGGAATAGTCGCTTCTAAAGTGAATCCTCCCTAGATACATGAATTTTATTATGATCTATTCTGCGAAAATACGGATCGTGTGCCGAAGATAAAAATGAAGTTTTTCTTTTTTTTTTTTAATAATCTTTAATAAAATTAATAAAAAGAATATGAAAAAATTCTAATAGATTTAAAATTAAAACTTATTCTTAGGTAAATGGATTGCGAAATGCTTCTGTAGAATGTCCAATATCTGTTTTACATCTTCTGTGCGAAAATATTCAATTCCCATAAGATCTTCTTGACTGTTACTCAAAAGGTCCAACAATGTATGTATATTGGACCTTTTGAGACAATTATAGGTCCTGGGGGGCAGTTCTGATTGGTCAATAAAAATACATTTCAACGGAATTCTTTTTTTGTTTTTCTTTAGATTAGTTAATCTATTTTGAAAGGTAAAAAGGGGTAGAGTAAACCTGTTTTTTTTTTCCTCGAAATGAATGTCCCCTTCCTCCCCATGTAGAAAGGGAATAAATAAATCAATCAAATTACGAGAAGCTTGATAAAGTGCTTCCTTAGGAGTTAAACTTCCATTCGTCCATATTTCTAGAAAAAGGATTTCTTGTTTTTCATTTCCATAAGAATGAATACTATGATTTGCATTTCGAACAGGCATGGATACAGCATCTATAGGATAACTTCCGTCTTGAGAGTTATTTGTGGGGTTCATACGGTATCCACGATCTCTCTTGATTTGTAATCCAATACGCAAATAAATCGGTTCTGTCAGGTTAGCTATATGCTGTGTTGTGTCAACTATTTCCACGGAAGGTGGTGAGATGATATCTTGAGCGGTTACGTATCTAGGACCCCTGACGCAAATGGATGCGTCTCTAACTCCATACAGATTACTTCTCAATACAATTTCTTTCAAATTTATTAAAATTTCATGTACCGATTCCTCAATACCTACTATCGTAGAATATTCATGCGGCACCCTCTCAGATTTTGCACGTGTGATACATGTTCCTTCTATTTCTCCAAGTAGAGCCCTTCGCATGGCAATACCTATGGTATCCGCTTGCCCTTTCATGAGCGGGGACAGAATGAAACGACCATAATAAAGACGCTTGCTGTCTACTTTTGATTCAACACATTTCCACTGTAGTGTTCGAGTGGATCCTGCTATTTCCTCTCGAACCATACTAAATATTATTATTTGATCAGATCATTGAATCATTTATTTCTCTTGCAATCCGTTTAATTCTTATTTTTACACACGTCTTTTTTTAGGAGGTCGACATCCATTATGTGGCATAGGCGTTACATCACGTACGAAACTTAATAGTATACCACTTCTACGAATGGCTCGTAATGCTGCGTCTCTTCCGAGACCAGGACCCTTTATCATAACTTCTGCTCGTTGCATACCCTGATCCACTACAGTATGAATAGCGTTTGAGGCAGCGGCTTGAGCAGCATAGGGTGTCTTTCTTCTTGTGCCTTTGAATCCAGAAGTACCGGCGGAGGCCCAAGAAACCACCCGACCTCGTACATCTGTAACAGTTACAATAGTATTGTTGAAACTCGCTTGAACATGAATAATCCCTTTTGGTATTCTACGTCCATTCTTACGTGAACCAATACGTCCATTCCTACGCGAACCAATTTTTGGTATAGGTTTTATCATATTTTTTCATCTCATAAATATGAATCAGAAATATACAGAAAGATACGGAGATATCCATTTCATGTTAAAGCGGATCCTTTATTTTTACATGGCCCTTTTTTCTTTGAGAAATTTTATAAAAGAAAGATTATCCTTGTCTCTGTTTATGTCTCGGATTGGAACAAATCACTATAATTCGTCCGTGCCTACGGATCAGTCGACATTTTTCACAAATTTTACGAACGGAAGCTCTTATTTTCATATTTCTCACTCCTTACTTGAATTTTGAATCTATTCCTTGGAAGAAAATAAGTCTCTTGTATTTTATTTTTTAACTTCGAGTTGTATCTCTCACCAAAGGAATCTTTTCAAAAATCATCTAATCGCTCGAATCCTTGTTGCGGAGTCTATAAATTATACGTTCTCTAGTTGAATCATACTGACTTATTTCGATTTTGACTCTATTTCCCGGCAGTATCGGTATCAAACTGCGTCGGATCCTCTCTGAAATATAACTTAGAATTAGATCTTCATTATCTAAAAGGACTCGGGCCGTTGGGAAGTGATTCAGTAATTAAACCTTCATGAATCAATTTTTGATACCGGGGGAAGATCACCATATATAGCACAAAATTTCTCCTCCAATTTTTTCTAGTCTAGCTTCTCGATCTGTCATTATGCCTCGAGAAGTGGAAAGAATTACAATTCCCATTCCACCTAAAATCTTAGGAATTTTTTGATAGTTGGAATAGATTCGTAGACCGGGTCGACTGATACGTTTTAAAATAGTTCTATATATTCCTTTCCTAGTCCTTCTATGGCGCAAGGTTGAAACCAAGAAATCTTTGTTACTTTCCTGATGTTTCCGAACGTTTTCAATAAAACCTTCTCGTAGGAGTATTTTAACAATGTTTTCGGTGATATTAGTGGATGCTATTCGAACCGTTCCATTTTTACTCATGTCAGCATTTCTTATACAAGTTATTATATCAGCAATAACGTCTCTGCCCATGACGAATTCTAATTATTGGTGCTTCTTAATTTTGATATAATCAGCATGTTTTTTTATTTTGAATTATTCAATTTCAATTATTAAATTATTCAATTTCAATTATTAATTAGTAAAAGTATATGCGTGAAACACAATCTACTAATTTAATCCATTTCAGATATCCTACTATAACTATATCATAGTTTCATCTACTAGTATTTATAATACTTCAGGAGCTAATGAAACTATTTTAGTAAAATTCAACTGTCTCAATTCCCGAGCAATCGCGCCAAAAACTCGAGTTCCCTTTGGATTTCCTTCTTGATCAATGACAACCGCAGCATTGTCATCATATCGTATTATCATACCGTTGTCACGTTTGAGTTCTTTACATGTACGTACAATTACAGCTCTAATTACTTCTGATCTTTCTAGAGGCATATTGGGCACTGCTTCTTTGATTACAGCAACAATAATGTCACCAATATGAGCATATCGATGATTACCAGATCCTATGATTCGAATACACATCAATTCTCGGGCTCCGCTGTTATCTGCTACATTCAAAAGGGTCTGAGGTTGAATCATATCATTTTTATTTGAATCTGTTATTTCAATGCAAAGAATGAGGAAAAAAGAAATAGTGTTTGTCTAGAAATAAATAAACCCGCAGTTGTTTTTTCATTCTCAATACCCCTTTTGTTTATCTTTAGTTCTATATCCCTATCCTGAAATAATAAATTGAGTTCGTATAGGCATTTTGCACGCAGCTATCTCAATAGCTGCTCTGGCTACAGTTTCTGATACTCCACTCATTTCATAAAGTATTCGGCCTGGTTTAACAACGGATACCCAATATTCGGGAGATCCTTTCCCCGACCCCATACGTGTTTCCGTAGGTCTTACTGTAACAGGTTTGTCTGGAAATATACGTACCCATATTTTTCCACCACGACGCGCATATCGTGTCATTGCTCTTCGCCCTGCTTCTATTTGTCTAGCTGTGATCCAAGCGGGTTCAAGTGCCTGAAGAGCGTATCTGCCGAAACAAATACGATTGCCCCGACAAGATATTCCCTTCATTCTTCCTCTATGGTGCTTACGAAATCTAGTTCTTTTAGGGTTATAGTTGATGGTTTTTTCTTAATCACACCTCTACTACAGAACCGGACATGAGAGTTTCCTCTCATCCAGCTCCTCGCGAATGAAAAGATTCGATACAGATACATATTTATTTCAAAATTAGTACACTAAATTAAATAATGGGATTTTTTGATATTTCATTTATTACATAGGAAGCTCCATATATGGCTAGATGTGTATATTTATAGATAATGCTTATTTTTTATAACGAATCCCTATTTTTTTTTTACTCTTATCGAGTCAAGACAATATTGTAATACAATAAATAAATAAGGGTTTCGCGGGCGGATATTGACTCTTTCCTGCTTCATTCGTAGGATCAATCCATGACCTTTCAGAGTAAATCAATTTGTTCTTGGTTCGTTCCGCTATCCCGTCCGATGAATCATTAGGATTCGTTTTTATTTTCTATTTTATTTAGATTTTAATAGTAGAATCTTATATAGTCACAGGTTTCGTCGTTCTTATAGCTTCTCCATTAATGGTTAGGCCTGAACTCTGCAACGGAGCTCCCAACAAAATTTGTTCCCGAGTCAATCTCCTCAGTTTCTATTAACCCAGGGCTCTTTATTATTTATATTATACTTTATTATTTGTATTATTATATATATTAATATATCAATATTAATTAATATATCAATATTAATGCTTTATCACACTGCCTTTTATGAGGTGATTCATAGACCATACATATACATATTGGAATCATCTATCATTGATATTTTTGTTCTCTCTTTCTATCACCTTTCCATTTATCCGCATCCCTTTATTTTTTTTCTTTAAAATCCATAATAAGATTTGTTTTTTATGAAAATTTCAGTTGTTACAACTATATGATTGATTCAGTCATTCAATCATATAGTGACTGTTTTGGGGGATCTCGACAATACGAAGCAATAAGTTGGTTATTAGTTTTCGTTTATTTTATATAGTTATTAAGTTCATAGTGGGAGTCCGTTTTTTTTTTGAAGCCCAGCTTTAAACTCTAAAGAAAAAACTAACGAGTCACACACTAAGCATAGCAATTATATCAAAAGTAAAATTAATCTATTTTTTATTCAACCTT